GAATTGAATTTCCATACGTATAAAAGACCATTTTTGTGGACAAAAATGTTTCGTTTTATGCTTGTTCCGTATACGTCTGCTTTGGCTCGAATGAGCGTTCTGAAGAAACTTCAGTAGGGTTCTTTTTTTTTTTTCCTCCTGCCGAGAAAGCATTAATTCTCAGTTCATTGCTCAAAATACTTCAATTGGTACACGCAAGAAATAGGCCAATTCAGCAGCTTTTTGCTCAATTTCCCCGGGAGTTAAATTCTCATCAGTACGAGTCAAGGGAATAGCCCCTTGGCCTCTGATTTCCATATAAAGGACACGACGAGCATAAATACCCTCTTTGACTTCTATTCTGACAGACTGAATATCTTTTATAAGGAATCGGAGGAAGATGCGACGATTTTTTCCAGGAAATCCCCAACGAAAAATACATACTATTCCTTCTTTTCTATCGAATCGATCATAACCACTACCTACATTCCACAAAATTGTGCACCACAAATAGGAGCTAATAAAGAGACCCGCGATCCCATAGAAAGACATCACGATCCCTTGTGGAAAAAAAAGGATTTCCTGAGCCGGAAATAAAGATATCAAATTTCTACCAAGATAACTGGAAGTTCCAACCAATAAGAATCCTAATGAACCTAAAAAAAGGATAAACGCCCAGCAGAAATTACTTGTTTTTCGAGACCCTGTTATAAATTCTATCCATATACGTTCTGATCGCCAACTCATACTTAATCCGTTTGCATTTTATTAGAATTGAGAGAATAAGCCAAATCAATTTGACTTTACTCTTTTTGTTTCCGAAATAACTCTCATCAACTAGCACTATTTTGATGTGAACCTTTAGGAATAATTTAATTCATCAAATTGGTTAGATCTAAAATAATAACATCCCCCTCATATGATTCCCTTATAGATATCGACATACATATAGATACATTGACTTTACATTTCAGCCATCCACCGATCCTGATCTATTTGAAAATAGCTAGAATCCGTTTACCCATATATAAGTTTCTGCATGCAGAAGAGCTCTTTTATTTATATTCGGCGGAACCCATATTAGACCATATTCCACTAAATAGATATCTGTGTTATGATACAAGTCTAAGTTTTGAAAAAAAAAATGAGTCCTATCGGATTTAAACAATCTTATTTTTTTGAACATGAAGAGATAAAGAAGCCATTGCAATTGCCGGAAATACTAGGCCTACTAAAGGCACAAAAATAGAGGGAAAGTTGAAAGTTGTCATAAAATGGGGTACCTCGATTTATTAGTTGTACCTGTTATTGTTATAAAGATATCTTATAATAATTATAATTCTTAATATTATTAATTAAATAATAATTCTAATTAGTATAGACCTAAGTATATATCTAAGTGAGTATATAGAATAAGTGCAAGGAATGTAGAACTAAATAATGGACTTATTCATCTTTCTACATGAAATATATGTATGATAATCTACTTTATTATTCTTCTTCTTTTGTTGTTGTCTTTTAATTTAATAAAGAAAGAGTTTTTTACAAATTACTGAAAGATTCGTTAGAATCCGATTCAACAGGGATTCTTAGTCAAAATGGGGATTCTCGTTAGATATAGAAAGATAGAAAACGCTATCTTCTTTTTTTCTATATTTGAATTCTATATACATACGTATATAGGGAAGATGAAATTCGTCAAATAAAACGAATTTCACGAACGGAAAAATGCACTCTTTTATCTTGTTAATAGAAGCTCCCTGATTACTAATCAAGAATATAGGTAAACAAAAAAAGAATTATCCGCAACTTTAACTTTTGATTCTTTCTACAATTAGATCTTATACCACCCCAAAAACCTATTCTGATTATTTTGACTTTGATTCTGATAAACTAACTACGTGTTTGCTATAAATAAAATAATTGAACTTAAGGCTCTACTTGATTGAATTTTGATTCAAAGGAAAGAAAGCGTGGAGCTGAAATAACTCATTCAGAACGCCTTTTAAAGGATTACGTGGTACGATTAGATCGAATAAGCCCTTCTGGAATAAATATTCGGCCGCTTGGGAACCTTCAGGTACTGTTTTATTCAATGTTTGTTCAATTACTCTTTTACCCGCAAATGCAATGTAGGCATTGGGTTCGGCAATAATGATATCCCCCAACATACCAAAACTAGCCGTCACCCCACCAGTAGTAGGTGATGTAAGGATTGATACATAGAATAACTTTTTATTTGATTGATAATCATATAAAGCAGAAGATATTTTAGCCATTTGCATCAAGCTCAAACTTCCTTCTTGCATGCGTGCCCCCCCGGAAGCACACACTATAATAAGAGGTAAAAAATTATTGGTAGCATACTCGATCAAACGGGTAATTTTCTCCCCAACTACGGATCCCATACTACCCCCCATAAACTGAAAATCCATAACCCCAATTGCGGTGGGAATACCATTGAGTTGGCCTATGCCTGTTTGAACAGCCTCAGTTAATCCCGTTTTTCTTTGATAAGAAT